CCATCAATTACTTGTTTATCAAAAAATTGAGTTAGTTCGGCTAATCCTCTTATACACCTAGTGAAAGTTATTTCATAAAAAATGTCTATGTAACCGCGATTATATGACCAATTATATATTACATTTATTATTTTGTCCCAGACAAGTCTTCTAGGACCCGTTTTAACAAAAAAATTGATTAAGTTCAAATTTTGAAAATATGAAAAAGCGGGCCCATATAAAAGAGACGCTATAAATATTCCGAAATAAGCTATACTGACTGAAAAAATTGCATTTCTCACAAATTCATACCAATCAAAAAAATTGTTAGAATTTGAATGTAGCAAGTTTATCGACGGAGTTAACCATTTTGATAATATGTCCAAATATATTCTTCCTTGACCAAAAGGAATTCCTATGGATCCAACAAATAAAGTAAATAAGACCAATACAAAAAGTGGCAATAACATTGTATTGTCCGATTCATAAGGATACGTGGAAGTTTTTTTATTGGGAAAATTTTTAATAGTAATAAGGGGTTGTATCATATTTCTTACATTACCATCAATTGGATATGTTTTTTTTGAAAAAAGGGAACCCCTCTGATTATTATTCATTGTTGATAAATTTTTTTTTTTTTTTATCGCTTTTTGTCCTTTTTTTCCCCATATGGATATTGAATAGAACGCATTATTTTTTTTTCCGCTGTAATTTTTAAAATTAAAATTTAAATGCCCTTCAAAAGTAAGTAAATACATCCGAAACATATAAAATGCAGTTAACCCTGCTGTGAAACAAGCTATTATTGCAAAAATAGGTGAATACAACCAACTATCATTAAGAATTTCGTCTTTGGACCAAAAACAAGCAAGAGGTGGAAAACCACAAAGAGAAAGTGTACCTAATAAAAATGAAGTTTTTGTAATTGGCACATATTTTGTTAAACCGCCCATAAGAGCCATGTTCTGGCTTTTATCCGGAGAATATCCAACAATAGTTTCCATAGAATGAATAATGGATCCAGATCCTAAAAATAATAATGCTTTCGAATAGGCATGAGTGATCAAATGAAATAAAGCAGCCCGATAAGATCCCATGCCTAAAGCTAACATAATATAACCCAATTGAGACATTGTAGAATAGGCTAAACTTCTTTTAATATCTCTTTGAGCAAGAGCCAAAGTAGCTCCTAATAGTATTGTTATTATACCTACCAAAGAAATTATATACATTATGTAAGGTATGACTGTAAAAAGAGGAAGAAGGCGAGCTATAAGAAAAATTCCCGCTGCTACCATAGTAGCAGCGTGTATAAGAGCCGAAATAGGAGTAGGACCCTCCATAGCATCGGGTAACCATACGTGAAGGGGGAATTGCGCAGATTTAGCAACCGCACCAACAAATAATAGGGAAGCACACAAAGTTAGAAATAAGGAATTGGCCCCATTATTATCAATCAAATTTTTGGCTATTTCGAACAAATCCCGAAATTCAAAACTCCCCGTTATCCAATAAAGACCTAAGATTCCTAAAAATAAACCAAAATCCCCTACACGATTAGTTACAAAGGCTTTTTGACAAGCACTTGCCGCAAGGGGGCGTGTGAACCAAAAACCTATTAATAGATACGAACACATTCCAACCAATTCCCAAAAAAAATAAATTTGTATCAAATTTGAACTAGTAACTAATCCCAGCATGGAAGCATTAGAAAAACTCATATAAGAAAAAAATCTCAAATAGCCTGGATCATGAGACATATAATTGTCACTATAAATAAGAACCATTATTCCAACAGTAGTAATTAATATTAACATAATAGAAGTAAGCGGATCTATAAAGTGTCCGAAATCTAAGGAAAAATCATTATTGATGGTCCAAGACCATACATATTGGTAGATAGGACTGCCATTTATTTGCTGAATAGACAGATCGGCTGAAAAAAGCATAACGATACTTAGTAATAAAACACTAGGAAAAGCCCATATGCGCCTAATACTTTTTGTTGCCGCCGGAACAAGGAGAAGGCCCAACCCTATTGCTATAGGAACTGGAAGGGGAATGAAAGGTATGATCCACGCATATTGATATATATGTTCCATAAAAAAATCAAACTTTTTTTAAAAATTGTTTAATTGTTTCCGATTCACCAGCTCTTATAGATTTCGAAAGGAGTAAAAAAAAAAAACGTAAAAAAATAAAGATATGAAAGGACTCAAATAAATAAGATATTTATGAAGATACAGAATATAATATTAAAAAAACATTTCATTATTACAATAATTTAGAAACATAGAACAAGTAAAAAATGATACAAAAAAAATTGAAGTACTTGATTCCAATATATATTATCCACCAATAACTTAACTCGAAAAACGTAAAACAAGATACCTCGTTGTTATTAGTTATTTTAGTTAATTTATTCGGATTCATTGTGGAACTGTTCGAGTTCCTTATATTTCTTTCAAAAAAACAACTTATGTTTATGGTAAACTATATGATATCCGTTGATTTGTTGATTTGTTACCCGTCACTTCAATTCACACAGAACTGTAATTGTAATAATAAAAAATGGACTTTTTTCAAATAATATTAACAAATTAACCACTAACAGATACTAGTCTCATTCGATTTTTATAATTTTAATTAGATATACTTTCTTGATCAATTACAATTATATAGAAAGGGGTTTAGAGTCTAGTTTTCTTAAATTAGGTAAGGGTTCTGAAACTTTTTGATTTCGTTTTTGAAATTAGATGAAATGTAACATGACGAAAATATACGGAAGTACCAAATGAAACCTTTTTTTTATTATTACCAACGTCAAGCAATTATATTTCTATAGCCTTGGTTGAATCCCATGTATATATATATCCGAATGAAGATATCCGATATATATATCTATATATATATATAGATAGTACTGGCTAGTATAGATCATTCTTTCTTCAAATATTCTTTCATAGTAATAAATTCTATATTTGGAACAATAGATGTCTTACACATTTAACTATAACAATGAACAACTTCTGCATTTTTTAATGGCGGTTCCTAAAAAACGTACTTCTATGTCCAAAAAGCGTATTCGTAAAAATTTTTGGAAAAATAAAGCATATTGGGCATCAATAAAGGCTTTCTCTTTAGCCAAATCACTTTCCACCGGGAAGTCTAAAAGTTTTTTTGTTCGACAAACAAGTAATAAAGTCTTGGAATAATCTTAATAAATATGAACCAATCGATTAGATAATTTAAACTTATCAATATGAGATGGAATTTTCTGTTGTCGTATGTAGATAATAATTTTTCTGTCTACTAGACTTGAAAAAGACTACAAAAAATCAGGCACAAGATACAAATAAAGTTTCATCTTTTCTTTCTATTTATTGGTTTTTTTGTGGGATGGGGATTGTTATTTTCCCCATCGATTCACTTCTCAAACAAAGCATTTTTTTAGTTTTAGGAAGATTTCTTGGGTTTTTTATTCCGAATCGAATATCGAATATATATTATTATTATTCTATGTTTGAAAAGATCCATCAAGATATCTCTATCTATAAAGCACAATCTACATTCCATATGAAAAAATATCTTGATAACTCTATTATTTTTCTAAAATTTTATTTTTTTTTTTAATGAAATAAATATTGATAGAAATTTGAACTCGTTCTTTTGTTATACAAACAGCCCACCAATTGTTTTGACTAATACTTAATTGGTTTAGACTTAATTGGTTTGGTAAATACTAACACGAATTTTAGACACAATGAAAATCCCAGAAATTAAAACTGGATTAAATTAATTAATCAGTTTTGTTTTACAGGCTATCCAACCAAATATTTACAACAATACCTTTTCTTGAGTAATTCAATTGTGATCCATAAAAAATCCTATTTTTTTTTTATTTCGGATTAATTTAATAAAATATAAAATAAGATAAATGAGAAATAAATCATCAAACAAATAAAAATGGAATGGGGTATAAAAAATGGTAGTTATGAGCATGGATATAAGAACAGAACTATCTAGTTACAACTCTTCAATTCCATAAGAGCTTAAAACGCATGAAAAGCCATTACATTACATTGTTAAAACTAACACTACCCCAACTACAATAAAGGTAATAATTATTGAACGTTCAAATAGAAATTTGAACGATACTTTTTAATATTTTCTTAAAGATATTGCATTGAATTGCCTCCTTCAATCTCGACGATTGAAGATGGATGGGCTATTATGATTTCGAGCAAGCCGCTATGGTGAAATCGGTAGACACGCTGCTCTTAGGAAGCAGTGCTAGAGCATCTCGGTTCGAGTCCGAGTGGCGGCATCTTATCAAAAAATACTAGTAAAAAAAAAGACTAGAATAACTCCTATAATATATAGAATGAAATGCCTTAATTTGCATTCCATTGTTGGAGGCCATCTTTATTTTTTTTAGGATTTTTTATGATATTTTTTACTTTAGAACATATATTAACTCACATTTCTTTGTCGATTGTTTCAATTGTAATTTTTATTTATTTTATGAACTTATTATTATTAGTCCACGAAATCGTAGGACTACAAAATTCGTCGGAAAAAGGAATGGCAGCTACCTTTTTATGTATAACAGGATTATTAGTTATTCGGTGGATTTATTCAGGACATTTACCTTTAAGCGATTTATATGAATCATTAATGTTCCTTTCATGGAGTTTCTCCATTATTCATATGGTTCCCTATTTTAGAAACCATAAAAATAATTTACATGCAATAACTGCACCAAGTGCTATTTTTACCCAAGGATTTGCTACTTCGGGTCTTTTAACTGAAATACATCAATCCACAATTTTAGTACCTGCTCTACAATCACAGTGGTTGATGATGCACGTAAGTATGATGGTATTGAGCTATGCAGCTCTTCTGTGTGGATCATTATTATCAGTAGCTCTTCTAGTCATTGCATTTCGAAAAAATATCGATATTTTTTCGAAATATAAAAGAAATTATTTACCAATGGGATCATTTTCTTTTGGCGAAAT